GTCCCAATAGGCTTGGTGTTAAGAAAAGATCTCTTGCAGGAAGGTTGGCTAGAGATTTCTTGTAAAAACACTAGCCCCGGCCAGTTCATAATGAGAATATTTGAATCTTTTTTGGATTCCGTCTATTATTCTCCTTATGCACATAGGGTGGAGCTGTATGAGATGCAAATCTCACGTACGGTTCTGAAACGGAGGGTTTTAAAATGGAACGACGACCGTAACGGATGTCAGCTCAATCCGAAGGAAATTATGCGGAAGCTTTACAGAATTATTATGAAGCTATGCGACTAGAAATTGATCCCTATGATCGAAGTTATATACTCTATAATATAGGCCTTATCCACACAAGTAATGGAGAACATACGAAAGCTTTGGAATATTATTTTCGAGCACTAGAACGAAACCCATTCTTACCACAAGCTTTTAATAATATGGCTGTGATCTGTCATTACGTGCGGCTATCTCCACTATAGAAACAAAAAAGAAAGAAAAACTCTACTAGTAACGACTACAAAAAGCTAGGCTTTCTACATATGCATCGTCTAAAACAATGATTTGTATTAGCTGTAGTAAAGAAAGACACTTCATAGAAGTCGAAATAGGAAAAAATAGATAATATGCCTAGTTACTTTTTCTATGGATAAAAAGAATCTAATTGATAGAAGAAGCGCCGTAAAGATCAATTCCCAAGGCTTTAGGCCGATACAATAATAACTGCGTACTACTTATGTCAGGAGCGGAGATATAGATATCCTTATCGCATGATGTGAGATAAAAATTAGGAATCGACTTATGTAATAGAGTTGATCCCCTAAAGTTTTGCGCAGCGGTGTAGGATCAAATCCCAAAGATAGTAAGTCTTTTTCTTATGACGGAAAGTCTTTTTCAAAAATTCTATATAAATTTTTATATGAAACCGAGATAGTTACTTTTCAGAAAATTCTAATGATAGGGGAATTTGATTCTTCTGGCGGTGGGACAAAAGATAAAACTAAATAAAATGGATTATGAATCCAAATTTTAGTTTGAAACTCATGTAATTACCCTCTTCTGGCTAACCCGAATAAATTGTATAGATCCATAGAAATCTCATTCATTAGGTATAATAGATTAAAAAGATTAAAACGGCACACCAAAAGACTTGATTGCCGAGCCGTATGAGGTAGGAAACTCTCAAGTACGGTTCTAAGGGAAGGGGTTGACCTACCTATTCCGACCGAGGAGAACAGGCCATTCGACAGGGGGATTCGGAAATAGCGGAGGCTTGGTTCGATCAAGCTGCTGAATACTGGAAACGTGCTATATCGCTTACTCCCGGTAATTATATCGAAGCGCATAATTGGTTGAAGATCACGAGGCGTTTCGGATAAAAAAAGAAGACGCCTTTTCGTTTTATTAGTTTTATGATTGAATTTAATATATTTAATATTTAGATTATTTAGCTATGATTATTTAGCTATGTATTATGATTATTTAGCTAGCTAATTATTTAGCTATGTATATTATTATATATATATATATTATATAGCATTTATCATTTTTATATATCAATATCATTTTTGTTAAAATGAATTGTTTGTTGGTCCTATCAGTCAAATAAAAAAAGGGATCATTCCTTTTGGAAGACCCAATTAAAGTAATTAAAGTAAAGAATTTCATTATACCTCTTCTAAGTGCTCTATTTTATCTGGTATTTCATAAGCGGAAAAAAGATACATCGATAGAGTACAAAATAGACCTCTTTTTTTTTGTATTTTTTATTATTTTTAATTAATTATTTTATTTTTGTTTAATATTTTATTTAATTATAAATATAAAATATAATTTTAGTTAATTTAAAATATTTTAACTAAAAACGAATCAAAGAAACGTAACTTTCGAATGACTAAATTTATATAGCGGGATATGTCTTAGTAATGGCTGCTGGCGCGGTTTGGTTTGTGATTTGAAATAGAATAAAATAATGAATATCATCTATGTAAAAAGAAAAGGTGAAAGAGCTCAATCTAAAAACTTTTAATTGAGATATGACTATACACTCGGTTACACAAACCACCATTTTTGCATCAACCCACAAAATAGAAAAAAGTTTTATAAGATTCTAACCGTCCGTTGGGCGCCTACTAGCTATGTCATAATAGATCCGAACACTTGCCCCGAATCGACTTCTAGATCATAATTGATCTAGTGAATAACTAAAGAAAATAGATAGATGGGAGATAGAAAAATCGAAGAGAAATAAAGTAATTAATTCTAGTTATTATAGTTATAGAAATATCTTTTACTAATTATTTGACTGTTGGCGGGTTTCTTTGTATGTGTTGTCCGGAAAGAGGAGGACTCAATGATTATTCGTTCGCCGGAACCAGAAGTAAAAATTTTGGTAGATAGGGATCGCGTAAAAACTTCGTTTGAGGAATGGGCTAAACCAGGTCATTTCTCAAGAACAATAGCGAAAGGGCCTGATACTACCACTTGGATCTGGAATCTACATGCTGAT